GGTCAAAAAAACTTAAATCGAAAAATAAGTATACAGCTATAGCATATCATGATATGTATAGTAATGGGGGGGTATGGGACAAAAAATAAATCCACTAGGTTTCAGACTTGGTACAACCCAAAGTCATCATTCCATTTGGTTTACACAACCAAAAAATTATTCCGAAGGTCTACAAGAAGATCAAAAAATAAGAGATTTTATTAAGAATTATGTACAAAAAAATATTAAAATTTCCTCTGGCGTCGAGGGAGTTGCACGTATAGAGATTCAAAAACGAATCGATCTGATCCAGGTCATTATCTATATGGGATTCCCAAAGTTATTAATAGAAAATCGACCACGAGGAATCGAAGAATTGCAGATGAATCTACAAAAAGAATTTAATTGTATCAACCGAAAACTTAACATTACTATCACAAGAATTGCAAAACCCTATGGAAGCCCTAATATTCTTGCAGAATTTATAGCCGGCCAATTAAAGAATAGAGTTTCTTTTCGAAAAGCAATGAAAAGGGCTATTGAATTAACTGAACAAGCAGATACAAAAGGAATTCAAGTACAAATTTCAGGGCGTATCGACGGAAAAGAAATTGCGCGTGTCGAATGGATCAGAGAAGGCAGGGTTCCCCTCCAAACTATTCGAGCTAAAATTGATTATTGTTCTTATACAGTTCGAACTATCTATGGGGTTTTAGGCATAAAAATTTGGATATTTATAGACGGGTAATAATAAACCTTTACTTGTCTTTCCCGTCGATCCAGCGATGGAACAAAAAAATAGAAATTCGTTCCCTTTTTCTGTTCAATCAAAATAAAACCAAAATGAACAATTCTAATTCTATAAGGTTGAATAAAAATTAGATCGACCCTTTGAAAATAATTGCTATGCTTAGTGTGCGACTCGTTGGTTTTTTAGGGTTAGGGTTAAAGAAAAAAAAAGACCAGCCTCTTTGTATAAACAAATAACTATAGAACTAATAACCAACTCATCACTTCACATTATCTGGATCCAAAGAACCAGTCAAGATATGATATATGGGTCATATCACTGTAGCAACTGAAATCTTTTTTGCATAAACAAAAGAAAAAGAAATCTGATTCTAAGTTGTGAAGCGAAGAAGAAAGATGTGGATAAATGGAAGGGTGAAAGAAGGGGAGAAACAAAACCAGCGATATAAAATTCCATCCAATATGTAAGGTTTATGAGTCATCTCATAAAAAAGCAGTGTAATAAAGCATCAATCAATATGGATTCATAAAAAAGAAAATGAATCTGTTCATAGAACAAAAAAAAATAAGAGCTTCGAGCCAATAAAGATTAATAAAATTGGCTTAACAAAAAATTTCATTATGAGCTCCATTGTAGAAATCAGACCTAACCATTAAGTAAGAAGCGATGGGAACGATGGAACCTGTGAATCCAAATCTCTTGACAACAGACTCATTGATCGGGATGGCGAAACAAACCAGAGACTAATTCCTTCATTTATTGGGAAAAGAAAAGTCATGAGTTAACCCTACAACTTAAATAGCACCGAAAAGAGTAAATATTCGCCCGTGAAAACTTTATTTTCTTGAATTGATAATTTTTGGTCAATACAATAGGATAAAAAGCAAAACAAAAAAAAGATTCGTTATAACATAAAAAAATACGATATTTAAAAATTAAAAATAGAAATATTAATATGTTTAGTTAGCTAAAAAAACAAGATATACAAATGAATAATAGACAATTTGAAAATTTTATTATTCGCGAGGAGCTGGATGAGAAGAAACTCTCATGTCCAGTTCTGTAGTAGAGATGGAATTCAGAACCAACCATCAACTATAACCCCAAAAGAACCAGATTTCGTAAACAACATAGAGGAAGAATGAAGGGAATATCTTATCGAGGTAATCATATTTCTTTCGGTAAATATGCTCTTCAGGCACTCGAACCTGCTTGGATCACGTCTAGACAAATAGAAGCAGGTCGACGAGCAATGACACGAAATGCACGACGCGGTGGAAAAATATGGGTACGTATATTTCCAGACAAACCGGTTACAGTAAGACCCGCAGAAACACGTATGGGTTCGGGGAAAGGATCCCCTGAATATTGGGTAGCTGTTGTTAAACCAGGTCGAATACTTTATGAAATGGGTGGAGTAACAGAAAATATAGCCAGAAGGGCAATTTCAATAGCATCGTCCAAAATGCCTATACGAACTCAATTTATTATTTCGGGATAACCCGAAATAATAAAAAGAATCAAAAGAAAAAGGTCTTGGGGATAAAAAAACAACCACGGGTGCCGGTTTCTTTCTTTGGACAAACAATATTTCTTTTTTTTTTCTTCACTCTTTGCTTTGCATTGAAAGAATAGATTCTAAAAAAATGATATGATTCAACCTCAGACCCTTTTGAATGTAGCGGATAACAGCGGGGCTCGAGAATTGATGTGTATTCGAATCATAGGAGCTAGCAATCGTCGATATGCTCATATCGGTGACGTTATTGTTGCTGTGATCAAAGAAGCAGTGCCAAATATGCCCCTAGCAAGATCAGAGGTGGTCAGAGCTGTAATTGTACGTACTTGTAAAGAACTCAAACGTGATAACGGTATGATAATACGATATGATGACAATGCTGCGGTTGTCATTGACCAAGAAGGAAACCCCAAAGGAACTCGAGTTTTTGGTGCAATTGCCCGGGAATTGAGACAGTTAAATTTTACTAAAATAGTTTCATTAGCTCCGGAGGTATTGTAAGGTCTTTTAAAATAAGATAAGACCATCATATGGTTATGTTATAGTAAGGTATTTGAAAGAAAGAGATTAATAAATATATTCAGAATTTATAGTAGATTGTGTCTCATGCATATGCCTTTAATTTAAATTCATAAACAATAAACAAATAAGTAAAAAACAAGAAAAACATGTTGATTATATTAAAATTGGGGAGCACCAAGAATTTTAATTCACCATGGGTAGGGATACTATTGCTGACATAATAACCTCTATACGAAACGCTGATATGGATAGAAAAAGGGTGGTTCGAATAGCATCTACTAATATCACTGAAAATATTGTTAAAATACTTTTACGAGAAGGTTTTATCGAAAACGTGAGAAAACATCAAGAAACCAAAAAATCTTTTTTGGTTTTAACCCTACGGCATAGAAGGAATAGGAAAAGGCCTTATAGAAATAGAAATTTTTTAAATTTAAAACGAATCAGTCGGCCTGGTCTACGAATCTATTCGAATTACCAACGAATTCCTAGAATTTTAGGTGGGATGGGAGTTGTAATTATTTCTACTTCTCGAGGTATAATGACAGACCGGGAGGCTCGACTAGAACGAATTGGTGGAGAAGTTTTGTGTTATATATGGTAATCCTTCTAATATACGAATTGGGTCCGAAACTTCTTATTTGTGAAAACAAAAAGAAAAGGGGCGGGTTGTCTAATATCGTTCCTCCTCCATCAGTTGATACTTCAAGGAGGCTTTACCTGGAATGAAAGAACAAAAATGGATTCATGAAGGTTTAATTACTGAATCCCTTCCCAACGGTATGTTCCGGATTCGCTTAGATAATCAAGATATAATTCTAGGTTATGTTTCAGGAAAGATCCGACATAGTTTTATACGGATACTACCAGGCGATAGAGTAAAAATTGAAGTAAGTCGTTATGATTCAACCAGAGGACGTATAATTTATCGACTTCGCAATAAGGATTCGAAAGATTAGGTGTTTTTATCAACTTCAACATTTCTTTCGTGGGAATATGATTCGAGATGAAAAATTTCAAGAAACCTATTTTCTTTCAAAAAGTATATTCAGAATTAAAATGAGGAATGCCAAATATGAAAATAAGAGCTTCTGTTCGTAAAATTTGTGAAAAATGTCGACTAATCCGTAGGCGGGGACGGATTATAGTAATTTGTTCCAACCCAAGACATAAACAAAGACAAGGATAATCAGACTTGTTAAAACACCTGATGTAAAAGTAGAAAGGGGGGATCCTTTTTGACACGAAATGGATATATCCATATATCTCTGACTCATATTTATGAGATGAAAAAATATGGCAAAAGCTATACCGAGAATTGGTTCGCGTAAGAATGGACGTATTGGTTTACGTAAGAATACACGGAGAATACCAAAGGGGGTTATTCATGTTCAAGCAAGTTTCAATAATACTATTGTGACTGTTACAGATGTACGGGGTCGAGTGGTTTCTTGGTCCTCCGCCGGTACTTGTGGATTCAAGGGTACAAGAAGAGGGACGCCCTTTGCTGCTCAAACCGCAGCAGGAAACGCTATTCGTACAGTGGTGGATCAAGGTATGCAACGAGCAGAAGTCATGATAAAAGGACCTGGTCTCGGAAGAGACGCGGCATTACGCGCTATTCGCAGAAGTGGTATACTATTAACTTTTGTGCGGGATGTAACCCCTATGCCACATAATGGCTGTAGACCTCCGAAAAAACGGCGTGTGTAGAAATAAAAATTGAAGAGATTTCAAGATAAACAAGAGAAAAAAATAATTCAACGATTTGATCAAAAAATATTATTATGGTTCGAGAGAAAGTAACAGTATCTACTCGGACACTACAGTGGAAGTGTGTTGAATCAAAAGCAGACAGTAAGCGTCTTTATTATGGACGCTTTATTCTGTCTCCACTTATGAAAGGTCAGGCTGACACAATAGGCATTGCGATGCGCAGAGCTTTGCTTGGAGAAATAGAAGGAACATGTATCACACGTGCAAAATTTGATAAAATACCACACGAGTATTCTACCCTAGTAGGTATTCAAGAATCGGTACATGACATTTTAATGAATTTGAAAGAAATTGTATTGAGAAGTAATCTATATGGAACTTGTGACGCGTCTATTTATGTCAGGGGTCCTAGATATGTAACTGCTCAAGATATCATCTTACCGCCTTATGTAGAAGTCGTTGACAATACACAGCATATAGCTAGCTTGACGGAACCCATTGAATTGTGTATTG